GCCAATAAATCAGAATTCCCGTGGAGAATGGTAGGATATATGAAATTCCAATGACCGTTGGATATGATTCGATCAGGTCCTGAATAATCAAGAACCCCCCCCTTTTTACCGTAAGGATTCGAACTAAACAATTTGTGTCTCACTTGATCATTAGTCACGGAGAGGTCAGAAATAGATCTCCGTTCAACAGAATGAACATTCATTTGATCTTGATCCTTGTGGAGCGAAAAAGGCACTATACTGGATCTGCACAGAGCTCCTGATAATATCCATAAATGACTTGTTTTGGGTAAGAGATGAACATTACCATATTTATATTCAGGTGCATGGTACACATCGGTACTCCAGTGCATTTCTCCCTCTGAGTCAGAATAAATATGTTTTCGAACTTTCTCTTTAACTTTATTAAAATTGAAAGTGGATGTTCCAGCGCGAATCTCAGCAATCACTTGTTCTGATTCTACATATTGATCATTTTGAACTAAAAGAAAACTTTTGGGTGGAATATTCACATTATGTAGAATATCGTGACTCTCAATAGTTACATACAGGTCTATATAACATAGAAAAGCAGGATGCCCATGACGTGTACGTGTGGGATGAACCAAATCCTCATTGAATTTGATTTTTCCCTTAAAAGGAGCTCGTACATGTTCTGCAGTACCACCTGTGAATACTCCACCGGTATGAAAGGTTCTTAATGTTAGTTGAGTCCCCGGTTCGCCGATTGATTGACCCGCAATAATACCTACTGCTTCTCCTAATTCGACCAGGTCGCCATGAGTGGGACTCTGACCATAACATAATCGACAGATCCAAGATATACTCCTGCAAAGAAAGGGGGTTCGAATATATATTGGTTGTGTTCGAAAGGTTATGAATCGAGTGACAAGTCCAACCCCAATATCTTTATTTTGAGCGGCAATGCAACGTAGGCCCATATATATATTGTATGCTAATACACGACCAATTAGTGTTTGGACCCAAATTCTTTCCGTCATCCCATTTCTAGGACTCACGGAAATGCCTCGGGTAGTGCCACAATCTGTTCTACGTACAACAATGTGTTGAACTACTTCAACAAGTCTACGCGTGAGGTATCCAGCATCTGATGTTCGTACAGCAGTATCCACAACTCCTTTGCGGGCTCCGTAGCAGGAAATGATATATTCCGTTAAAGAAAGTCCTTCGCGTAAATTGCTTTGAATCGGTAAATCAATCATTTGTCCTTGGGGATCCGACATTAATCCTCTCATACCTACTAATTGGTGTACCTGAGATGCATTTCCTCTAGCTCCCGAAAAGGACATTATATGGACTGAATTAGAAGGATCAGTCATCCTAAAATTAGGATGCATTTCTTGTCTCAAATATTCACTTGTAGCATACCATATCTCAATGGATTGGCGTAATTTTTCTACTGTGTGTACATTCCCATAATGATGGTGCTTTTCTAAAATGAAACTTTGTTGTTCAGCATCTTGGACTAGCCACCCCTTAGAAGGTACTGTTAAAAGATCATCAATTCCTAATGAAATGGATGTAGCAGTGGCTTGCTGGAAACCCAGAGTCTTTACTTGATCCAGGGTGTGCGATGTATATGCCATTCCGAAGTGATCTATTAATCTGCTAATAAGTCGTTTCATGGCAGACCCATCTATCGCTTTATTGTAAAAGAACAGATCAGCCCATTCTGCCATAAGTACTTCTCTATTGCGCTGAGTAGGATTCGCCAATGGGTTTGAGTCAGTGATTCGAAGACCTCCTTTACTGGATCTCGATTCATGTAGAAATTAAGGAATTATGATTCCAGTTGAACCGGAGAGATCAAAATTCCCGCGGTATTACATAATTCCTTAGCTTAGGTACCGTATGAGTAGGCCTGACAAAACCCCTGTATGGCTTCTTCTATTTCTCGAGAAAAAGAAATATGACCAACAGTGGTTCGGGTGTATATACAAAGGGTTTGTTTTTTTATATGTCTTACTATTAGATAGTGCCCATAAATTTCATGATAGGTACCCAAAGATTCATATTGAACTTCGACAGGAACTTCTCTTGAGGCAATGACACGTTGATCTAGTCGCCACCGAAGCCACAAAGGACTATCTAAATTGATTCGTTTCTGCTGATAAACTATAAGTACATCATAGGAACTACAAAAATAGGGCTCTTTCTCTTTCGTAGTATATTTATACTTATAATCATTAACTGTTTCATTTTGATAGTTTATGCGATTCCATGGATTATACCTATTTGCACAAATACCTCGACGATTCCCGATCGTTAATACATAGAGTCCAATAAGCATATCTTGGGTTGGTACCGAAATGGGATCTCCAATAGCCGGAGAAAAGAGATTCATATGAGAAAACATAAGTAAACGAGCCTCCGCTTGCGCTTCCAAAGATAAAGGTACATGAACAGCCATTTGATCCCCATCAAAGTCTGCATTGAATCCTTTACGAACTAATGGATGTAAACAAATAGCACGTCCACC